TATTCATCTATTGTATTTTTTATACAAAGAGGGGGCACGAAAACTCTATGAAAAGGTGGTGGTTTAATTCGATGGTCTTTAAGAAGGAGTTAGAATGCAAGTATGGGATAAAGAAATTAATGGACAATCTTGGTCCTATTGAAAATACTAGTGAAAGTGAAGATCCGGATAGAAAAGGTAGGGCTAACAACATTCATAGTTGGAGGGGTCGTGACAATTCTAGTTATAGTAATGTCGATCCCGCCAAATACATTCGGAATTTCATCTCTGATGAGACTTTTTTAGTTAGGGATATTAATGGAGACAGTTATTCTATCTATTTTGATATTGAAAATCAAATTTTTGAGATTGACAACGATTATTCTTTTCCTTTTCTGAGTGAATTGGAAAGTTCTTTTTCTCGCTATCGCAATTCTAGTTATATGAATAATGGATCTACGAATGAAGATTCCTTATACAATCGTTACATGTATGATACTCAATCTAGTTGGAATAATCACATTACTAGTTGCATTGACAATTATCTTCAGTCTCAAATCTGTATTGATACGTCAACTGTAAGTGATAGTAGTGACAGTTACATTTATAGGTGCGTTTTTGATAAACGTAAAACTAGTAGTGAAAGTGGGAGGTCCGGTATACGAACCCACGCGAAGAATAGTGATTTAACTCTAAAACAAAGGTCTAGTGATCTCGATACAACTCAAAAATACAGGCATTTGTGGGTTCAATGCGAAAATTGTTATGGATTAAATTATAAGAAATTTTTGAAATCAAAAATGAATATTTGTGAACAATGTGGATATCATTTGAAAATGAGTAGTTCAGAAAGAATCGAAGTTTCGATCGACCCCGGTACTTGGGATCCTATGGATGAAGACATGGTCTCCCTAGATCCCATTGGATTTCATTCGGAGGAGGAGCCTTATAAAGATCGTATTGATTCTTATCAACGAAAGACAGGATTAACCGAGGCTGTTCAAACAGGCGTAGGTCAACTAAATGGTATTCCCGTAGCAATTGGGGTTATGGATTTTCAGTTTATGGGGGGGAGTATGGGATCCGCAGTCGGGGAGAAAATCACCCGTTTGATTGAGTACGCTACCAATCAATTTATACCTCTTATTATAGTGTGCGCTTCGGGGGGGGCGCGCATGCAAGAAGGAAGTTTGAGCTTGATGCAAATGGCTAAAATATCGTCTGCCTTATATGATTTCCAATCAAATAAAAAGTTATTGTATGTATCAATCCTTACATCTCCTACTACTGGTGGGGTAACAGCGAGTTTTGGTATGTTGGGAGATATTATTATTGCCGAACCAAATTCCTACATTGCATTTGCGGGTAAAAGAGTAATTGAACAAACATTGAATAAAACAGTACCCGAAGGCTCACAAGCGGCTGAATATTTATTCCAGAAGGGCTTGTTCGACCTAATCGTACCACGTAATCTTTTAAAAAGTGTTCTGAGTGAGTTATTTAAGCTCCACGCCTTCTTTCCTTTGAATTCCAATTCAATCAAGTAGAGCGCACTAAGTTCAATTTTTTTATTTGTAGCAAACTACTTGTTTAGCTTATCGGAATCTTAGCTTATCGGAATCAAAGTAATATAAGAATGGGGTTTTCCTTGGTGACCTAAGATCTAATTGTAGAAAGAATAAAAAGTTGCGGATAACTCTTTTTTTACCTAGATTCCCGATTACTAATTAAGAAGTCTCTATCAACAAGATAAAAACGCGAGTTCTTTCTTTCGTGAAATTGGGCAAATAAAACGAATTTCGTCTTACGTATAGAATCAAATTCAAATAGAGAAAAAATAGATATATAGTTTTTGTATCTTTCTTCATCTCCCGAAAATTCCATTTTCACTAAAAATCCCGGTTGTGTCGCATTCTAACGAATCTTTCGATAATTTATAAGAAACTCTTTCTTTATTAACTTTATTAAATTCGAAGACAAGAACAAAACACAAAGAACTGAAGAAAAATGCTAAAATGGATTATCATATGTATCTTTCATGTAGATAGATGAATAAGTCCATTTATTTAGTTCTACATTCCTTGGACTTATTCTATATCCTCACTTAGATACTTATATCTCGAATAAGATTTTTCAAATTAAATTAGTTAATAATAACTACAAATTCATAATAATTACAATTATTAATTATAATTAGTATAAATATTAATTATAATTAGTATAAATAAAAAATATGATATTTAAAAAAAATCAGAACAGGTACAAATAGTAAATCGAGGTACCCCATTTTATGACAACTTTCCACTTTCCCTCCATTTTTGTGCCTTTAGTAGGCCTAGTATTTCCGGCAATTGCAATGGCTTCTTTATTTCTTCATGTTCAAAAAAACAAGATTGTTTAGATCTGAGGGGACCCAATCTCATCCGTTTTTTTGAAACTTAGACTTGTAGCATAACACAGATCTTTATTTCGGGAAATATGGCAGAACATGTGATTTCCGCCGAACATAAAGGAAAAAGCTCTTATGCCTGCAGAAAATGATCTATGAGTAACTGAATTCTAGCTAGTTTGAAATAGCTCGGGATCGCTGGATGCCTAAAATGTAAAGTTGGTGGATCTCTATGTATATATGTATATTGGGATCATATGAAGGCTATGTTATTATTTTAGATCTAACCAATTTGATGAATTACTCCTAAGGGTTCCCATCAAACTAGTGCTAGTTCACATTAAACTAGTGCTAGTTGATGAGAGTTCATTCGGAAACAAAAAAAGTAAAGTCAAAATCATTTGGGGTATTCTCTCAATTCTAATAAAATACAATCGGATCAAGTATGAATTGGCGATCAGAACATATATGGATAGAACTTAGAACGGGGTCTCGAAAACTAAGTAATTTTTGCTGGGCCCTTATCGTTTTTTTAGGTTCATTAGGATTCTTGTTGGTTGGAACTTCCAGTTATCTTGGTAGAAATTTGATATCTTTTGTTCCGTCTCAGCAAATCCTTTTTTTTCCACAAGGGATCGTGATGTCTTTCTACGGGATCGCGGGTCTCTTTATTAGTTCATATTTGTGGTGCACAATTTCCTGGAATGTAGGTAGTGGTTATGATCAATTCGATAGAAAGGAGGGAATAGTGTGTATTTTTCGTTGGGGATTTCCTGGAAAAAATCGTCGCATATTCCTCCGATTCTTTATAAAAGATATTCAATCCGTTAGAATAGAAGTTAAAGAGGGTATTTATGCTCGCCGTATCCTTTATATGGACATCAGAGGCCGTGGGGCTATTCCGTTGACCCGTACTGATGAGAATTTGACTCTACGAGAAATTGAACAAAAGGCTGCGGAATTGGCCTATTTCTTGTGCGTACCAATTGAAGTATTTTGAGAAAAGGAGCTGGGCTGAAGAACGAATGCTTTTTCAGCAGGAGGGAAAAAATGCAAGAATCCCGGTTTTTTCTATAACTAAGTGATACTTTAGATGCAGATAAATCATATCTTGTAAATTATTTTCTTTTTGTCAATCGACCTTTTTTTTATCCTTTCGTTTGTGTTCTTTACTAACCCATAGTGGGTTTTCTTAATAATGATAACCGGCCCATTTCTGTCTTGTTTTGCCGCTCATTTTTTTGATCATCACAATATCTTTCTCTCAATTATTCTATTCTTGAATATGGGGAATCATTGGAATTTTTTTGAAATATTGTATTGGAAATTTTGATAGAAAAAGAGTTCTTTCGTCTCAAAATCTCAACAATATTCATTCCTTAAAGGACTTTTTTTGGTCATTCATCGAAAGCAGACACTTGTTTGGAATTTGATGAATTGAGATATCTGGAAACACGATTTTGTATTATTTCTTCAGTCGAACTCGAGGTGGAGTCTTAGTCTATTTCTGTATTCTTTCTAGATTCAAACAAAATCACAAATAAAATAAATTCATAGGTTTGATACCTTGTCTAGAACTCATGTTTGAAAGAAATATTTGATCATATAGAGTCGACAAATGAAATGGTTAATTAAAAATGAACAGGTGAAAAATGGGAAAAAAAAAGCATTCACTCCTCTTTTATATCTTGCATCTATAGTATTTATGCCCTGGTGGATTTCTCTCTCATTTACTAAAAGTATGGAATCTTGGGTTACTAATTGGTCGAATACTGGTCAATCCGAAATTTTTTTGAATGATATTCAAGAAAAAAGTATTCTAGAAAAGTTCATAGAATTAGAGGAAATCCTCTTCTTGGAAGAAATGATCAAAGAATGCTCAGAGACACATCTACAAAAGTTTCCTATAGAAATCCACAAAGAAACGATCCAATTAATCAAGATACACGACGAGGATTGTATCCATACGATTTTGCACTTCTCGACAAATATAATCTGTTTTGTTATTCTAAGCGGTTTTTCTATTTTAGGTAATGAAGAACTTGTTATTCTTAACTCTTGGGCTCAGGAATTCCTATATAACTTAAGTGATACAATAAAAGCTTTTTTGATTCTTTTAGTAACTGATTTATGTATCGGATTTCATTCACCCCACGGTTGGGAACTAATGATTGGTTCTGTCTACAAAGATTTTGGCTTTGGTCATAATGATCAAATTATATCTGGTCTTGTTTCCACTTTTCCAGTTATTCTCGATACTATTTTTAAATATTGGATTTTTCGTTATTTAAATCGTGTATCTCCGTCACTTGTAGTTATTTATCATTCAATGAATGATTGATATGATCCACCGATATTAATCCAATTAAAATGTTTCTTACTTTGTAGTTCTACATAAGTATTAAAAACTTTCTATCGGGCGGATTTTCATACTATACTATTCTAGTAAAATGATTCCAATAAATAGCAGAATCGTGGACAGGGAACTACACTAGCGACCTACCCAATTTATTGTATAAATTTTCGGATCAATGATTAGACCATGCAAACTAGAACTACTTTTTCTTGGATAAAGGAACATATTATTCGATCTATTTCCGTATCGCTCATGATATATATCATAACTCGGACA